GATCTAATTCAAGTCATAATATATATAGGATTCCAAAAATTTTTACTAGAAAATAGACCGCGAAGAGTTGAAGAATTACAGATGAATGTAAAAAAAGAACTTAATTGTGTGAACCGAAAAATAAACATTGCTATTACAAGAATTGCAAATCCTTACGGACACCCCAATATTCTTGCCGAATTTATAGCCGGCCAATTAAAAAATAGAGTTTCTTTTCGCAAAGCAATGAAAAAGGCTATTGAATTAACTGAACAGGCAGATACAAAAGGAATTCAAGTACAAATTGCAGGGCGTCTTGACGGAAAAGAAATTGCGCGCGCCGAATGGATGAGAGAAGGTAGAGTTCCTCTACAAACCATTGGAGCTAAAATTGATTATTGTTCCTATACAGTTCGAACTATATACGGGATATTAGGAATCAAAATTTGGATATTTGTAGACGAAGAAAAATAAGACTCTACGTGTCTTTAGAGTCTACCCATTGATGGAAATGAACTAAACCAAGAATGAACTCTTTGTATGTTCAATCAAAATAAAAATGAGAAATTCCACAATTCTATAGGGTTGAATAAAAATTCGATTTATTTTTTTATATAATTGCTATGCTTAGTGTGTGACTCGTTGGTTTTTTTAGGGCTCGGATTCAAAACAATGGACGGTCCTGGAGTATAAACTAATAACTATAGCACTAATAACCAACTCATTGCTTCGCATTATCTGAATCCAAAGAACCAGTCAAGATATAATATATAGATCATATCGTTGTAGCAACTGAAATTTTTTTTTTTCCAGAAACCCAAAAACCCAATTTGATTATGGGTTGTGAAGTTATACGCTGTGAAGGAAAATAGAAGAGCATGCGGATAAATGGAAGGATGAGAGAAAGAGAGAAATAAAATATCAACGACATAGGATTCCAAGATGTAAGGTCTGTGAGTCATCTCATAAACAACAGTATAATACAGCATCAATAATGATTCATCCATAATTAGATGAATCGGCTCATAGAACAAAAAAATAAAGAGCCTCGAGCCAATAAAAACTGAGAAAATTGACTTAAGAAAAAACTTAATTACGGACTCCGTTGGAGAATTCAGACCTAACCATTAATGGAGAAGCAATGGGAACGACGGAACCCGTGAATAAAGAAGATTCTATTGTAAATGAATCTTAATGATTTTTTGGGTGGGATGGCGGAACGAACCCGGGAACTAAACTATTCTTTTATTCGGAGAGGTCATGAACTAACCCTATAACTGAAATAGATATTGAAAGAGTAAATATTCGCCCGCGAAAGTTTTATTTTATTGGATTGATTAATTTTGATAAATCAAATATAGTAAAAGGCAAAACAAAATCAAGATTTTTCTAATGGTAAAAAAATCGATTAATTAGATGAAATTTCTAAATTTCAAAGAATAATACGCTTCAGTATATTATTCATTAAATCCCTGTATATCTTGATAAAATCTTTTTTTTTTTAGTCCTTTCATTCGCGAGGAGCTGGATGAGAAGAAACTCTCATATCCAGTTCTGTAGTAGAGATGGAATTGAGAAAGAACCATCAATTATAACCCCAAAAGAACAAGATTCCGTAAACAACATAGAGGAAGAATGAAAGGAATATCTTATCGAGGTAATCATATTAGTTTCGGCAGATATGCTCTTCAAGCACTTGAACCCGCTTGGATCACATCTAGACAAATCGAAGCAGGGCGCCGAGCAATGACACGAAATGTACGGCGTGGTGGAAAAATATGGGTACGTATATTTCCGGACAAACCAGTTACAGTAAGACCGACGGAAACCCGTATGGGGTCCGGGAAAGGATCCCCCGAATATTGGGTAGCCGTCGTTAAACCGGGTAGAATCCTTTATGAAATGAGTGAAGTCGCTGAAAATACCGCTCGAAGGGCTATTTCAATAGCGGCGTCAAAAATGCCTATAAGAACTCAATTCATTATTTCTGGATAGGAATGTCGAAAAAATCTTGGGTATAAAAAAATTCGGTTTTTTTTACTTCGTCCTTTCAGTGCTTTACTTAAAATTAAACATAAAAAAAAAACAGATTGAAAAAACGATATGATTCAACCTCAAACCCATTTGAATGTAGCGGACAATAGCGGTGCCCGAGAATTGATGTGTATTCGAATCATAGGAGCCAGTAATCGTAGATATGCTCATATTGGTGACGTTATTGTTGCTGTGATCAAGGAAGCAGTACCAAACACGCTTCTAGAAAGATCCGAAGTGATCAGGGCGGTAATTGTACGTACTTGTAAAGAACTCAGACGAGATAACGGTATGATAATACGTTATGATGACAATGCTGCAGTTGTCATTGATCAAGAAGGAAATCCAAGGGGAACTCGAGTTTTTGGTGCGATCGCCCGAGAATTGAGACAGTTGAATTTTACTAAAATAGTTTCATTAGCGCCTGAAGTATTATAAGATGAGACCGCGATATATCCATAGTATTCAAATACAATAGATAAATACAAATTTAGTGGAGTATGTCTCATGCATATACTTTTTAGAATTTTCATAAAAAAAAGAACATGTTGATTATATCAAAATTTGAAAGCAACAAATTTTTGAGTTTATCATGGGCAAGGACACTATTGCTGACATAATAACTTGTATACGAAATGCTGACATGAATCGAAAAGGAACGGTTCGAATAGAATCTACTAACATCACCGAAAACTTTGTTAAAATACTTTTGCGAGAGGGTTTTATAGAAAACGTAAGGAAGCTCGGGGAAAACAAAAAAGAGTTTTTGGGTTTAACCCTACGACATAGAAGGAATAGGAAAGGACCATATAGACCCATTTTAAATTTAAAACGAATCAGTCGACCCGGTCTACGAATCTATTTTAACTATGAACGAATTCCTAGAATTTTAGATGGGATGGGAATTGTAATTCTCTCTACTTCTCGGGGTATAATGACAGACCGAGCGGCTCGACTAGAAAGAATCGGCGGAGAAATTTTGTGTTATATATGGTAATTATTCTTCGATCAAAATTGTATTTTGAGCTTCCTTTTGTGTTGTGAAAAAAAAATATGTTAGATGGTTTAGCCAACGAAGTAAGATTCTAGGTTATGCTTCGGGAAGGGTCTGACCTAGTTTTATACATATACTATCGGTGGATATAGTTAAAATTGAAGAAAGTCGTTATGATTCAAATAGAGGGCGTATATTTTATAGACTCCACAAAAGGATTTGAGTGAGTAGGTGATTTTTCAACACTCCTTTCATGGGGATACAGTTCACGGTTCAAAAATTTCAAGAAACTTATTTTCTTCCAATACCAATAAGTAGATTCAAAATTCATTTAAGGCATAACAATTATGAAAATAAGGGCTTCCGTTCGGAAAATTTGTGAAAAATGTCGACTGATCCGCAGGAGGGGACGGATTATAGTAATTTGTTCCAACCCGAGACATAAACAAAGACAAGGATAATCTTTTGAAAAGGGACTCTAGAAAAGAAACGATGAACAAATAAAAAAAAAAAAAAAAGATCGTTTTGCCATGAAATGGATATATCCATATATCTCTGACTTATATTTATGAAATGATCAAATATGGCACAAATATGGCCAAATCTACAACAAGAAGTGGTTCACGTAGGACTGGACGGATTGGTTCGCGTAAAAGTGGACGTCGAATACCAAAGGGCGTTATTCATGTTCAAGCAAGTTTCAACAACACCATTGTGACTGTTACGGATGTACGGGGTCGGGTAATTTCTTGGTCCTCGGCCGGTACTTGTGGATTCAGGGGTACAAGAAGAGGTACGCCCTTTGCTGCTCAAACCGCAGCAGGAAGTGCTATTAGAGCAGTAGCGGATCAAGGTATGCAACGAGCAGAAGTCATGATAAAAGGTCCTGGTCTCGGAAGAGATGCAGCATTACGAGCTATTCGTAGAAGCGGTATCCTTTTAAATTTCGTACGGGATGTAACCCCTATGCCACATAATGGTTGCAGACCCCCTAAAAAAAGACGGGTGTAGAAATCGAAAAAATTTCAAGAGAAAAAAATGACTCAACGATCTGACAAATAATATTACTATGGTTCGAGAGAAAGTCAAAGTATCTACTGGGACACTACAGTGGAAGTGTGTTGAATCAAGAGCAGACAGTAAGCGTCTTTATTATGGACGCTTTATTTTGTCTCCACTTAGGAAAGGTCAAGCCGACACAATCGGCATTGCGATGCGAAGAGTTTTGCTTGGAGAAATAGAAGGAACGTGTATTACACGCGCAAAATCTGAGAAAATCCCACATGAATATTCTACCATAGTGGGTATTCAAGAATCGGTACATGAAATTTTAATGAATTTGAAAGAAATTGTATTGAGAAGTAATCTTTATGGAATTTGTGACGCGCTTATTTGTGTCAAAGGTCCGGGATATGTAACTGCTCAAGACATCCTCTTGCCACCTCCTGTGGAAATCGTTGATAAGACGCAGCACATAGCTAGCCTAACAGAACCGATTGATTTTTGTATTGGATTACAAATCGAGAGGAGTCGAGGATATAATATAAAAACGCCAAATAACTTTCAAGACGAAAATTGTTATCCTATAGATGCTGTATTCATGCCTGTTCGAAATGCGAATCATAGTATTCAGTCTTATGGGAATGGCAATGAAAAACAAGAGATCCTTTTTATAGAAATATGGACAAACGGGAGTTTAACTCCTAAAGAAGCACTTCATGAAGCCTCCCGGAGCTTGATTGATTTATTTATTCCCTTTCTCCGGGCAGCAGACGAAAACGTACATTTCAAAAACAATCAATACAAGGTTACTTTACCCTTTTTTACTTGTCATGATAGATTGGCTAAACTAACGAAAAAGAAAAAAGAAATCGCATTGAAATCGATTTTTATTGACCAATCCGAATTGTCTCCCAGGATCTATAATTGTCTCAAAAAGTCCAATATACATACATTATTCGACCTTTTTCATAAGAGTCAAGAAGACCTTATG